AAATTCGAAATAAATTAGATCAAAATCTCAAAAATTTGGTCAAATCTCAAGGATTCCCATGATTCAGTATATTATTCATCAATTACATACATATACATAGATAGATTTTTTTATTTGAATCAGTTCATTCGCGAGGAGCTGAATGAGAAGAAACTCTCATGTTCGGTTCTGTAATAGAGATGGAGTAGAGAAAGAACCATCAACTATAACCCTAAAAGAACACGATTTCGTAAACAACATAGAGGAAGAATGAAAGGAATATCTTATCGAGGTAATCATATTTGTTTCGGTAAATATGCTCTTCAGGCACTTGAACCCGCTTGGATCACATCTAGACAAATAGAAGCGGGACGTCGGGCAATGACACGAAATGCGCACCGCGGCGGAAAAATATGGGTACGTATATTTCCCGACAAACCCGTTACCGTAAGACCCACAGAAACACGTATGGGTTCGGGGAAAGGATCCCCCGAATATTGGGTAGCTGTCGCTAAACCGGGTAGAATACTTTATGAAATGGGCGGAGTAGCAGAAAATATAGCTAGAAGGGCTATTTCAATAGCAGCATCCAAAATGCCTATACGAACTCAATTCATTATTTCGGGATAGATATATAGAATCAAAAGAAAAAAGACCTTGGGGATGAAAAAAAACAATCGCAAGTCTCTTTTTTATTTTGGACAAACAATATTTCTTTTTTTTCTTTGCATTGAAATAACAAATTAAAAAATGATATGATCCAATCTCAGACCCATTTGAATGTAGCAGATAACAGCGGAGCCAGAGAATTGATGTGTATTCGAATTATAAGGACTAGTAATCAACAATATGGACATATCGGTGACATTATTGTTGCTGTGATCAAAGATGCACTACCCAATTCATCTCTAGAAAAATCAGAAGTGATCAGAGCTGTAATTGTACGTACTTGTAAAGAACTCAAACGTAACAACGGTATGATAATACGATATGATGACAATGCTGCAGTTGTCATCGATCAAGAAGGGAATCCAAAGGGAACTAGAATTTTTGGTGCGATCGCACGGGAATTGAGACAGTTAAATTTCACTAAAATAATTTCATTAGCACCTGAAGTTTTCTAAGATAATTTTATAAGATAAAGCATTATAAAAGATAAAATGAAATATAACATTTAAAATAAGACCATAATCTACTTTAGTTCTAATAGTGGCATGAAATAAATTTAATTTAAATTAAAATTAATTAGTAGATTGTGTTTTACGCATATACCGGTAATAAATTTATTATAAATTTCTTAAAATAATTAATTCATAATTTATTTAAATTTATGAAAATTTATTATAATAATAAATTTAATAATAAATTTTAAAATAATTAAAAAAAAGGTATGTTGATTATATCAAGATTAGGAGATAATGATAATTTGAATTTATTATGGGTAAGGACACTAGTTTATGGGTAAGAACACTATTGCTGACATAATAACCTATATACGAAATACTGACATGGATAGAAAAGGAACTGTTCAAATAACATCTACTAATATGGCCGAAAACATTATTAAAATACTTTTACGCGAAGGTTTTATTAAAAATGTGAGGAAACATGGGAAAGCCAACAAAAATTTTGTGGAATTAACCCTACGACATAGAAGGAATAGGGGGGGACCGTATAGAATTAATCTAAATTTAAAACGGGTCAGTGGACCCGGTCTACGAATCTATTCCAATTATCAAAAAATTCCTAGAATTTTAGGCGGGATGGGAATTGTAATTCTTTCTACTTCTCGGGGTATAATGACAGACCGAGAAGCTCGATTAGAAAGAATCGGTGGAGAAATCTTATGTTATATATGGTAATCTTTCTGATATCCGAATTTTATCCGGATTTCGTATTTGTTTTGTGAAAAAAAAAAGAAAAAGAACAGGTTTCTAATAGCATTCTTCCGACATTATATTAGTCATTACATTAGTTTAGTCATTACATTAGTTAATCCTTCAAGAAGGTTTTAAATAAAATGAAAAAGATGAAAGAGTAAAAAGGAATAACAAATATGAAAATAAGGACCTCTGTTCGTAAAATTTGTGAAAAATGTCGACTGATACGTCGACGGGAGCGAATTTTAGTAATCTGTTCCAACCCGAGACATAAACAAAGACAAGGATAATCTTTCTAAGCAAGAGATCTCTAAAGGATCCGATGTACAAATAAAAAAAAGGTATATTTTGACATGAAATGGATATATCCATCGATCCCTGATTTATATTTATGAGATGATAAAATATGACAAAAGTTTTACCAAAAATAGGTTCACGCAGGAATAAACGTATTGGTTCACGTAAGAATGCACGTAAAATACCAAAAGGAATTATTTATGTTCAAGCAAGTTTCAACAATACTATTGTAACCGTTACAGATGTACGGGGTCAGGTGATCTCTTGGTCCTCCGCCGGCACTTGTGGATTTAGGGGTACAAAAAGAGGGACACCCTTTGCGGCTCAAACCGCAGCCGGAAATG